ACTTATGCCTTATCGAGGATGTTATCCCATTTTTAAATTGGTTTATTCTGCAGCAGCAAATGCTAGTCACAATAAAGGTTTCAAAGAAACCAATTTAGTCATTAGTAAAGCTGAGGTGAACCAAGGAAATACTGTTAAAAAATTAAAACCTCGTGCCCGAGGACGGAGTTTCCCAATAAAAAGATCCACTTGTCATATAACTATCGTAGTGGAAGATATATCCTTTTATCAACAATATGAAGAATATTTAATGTATTTAAAAAAACCTGGATGCAGCAATGAAAACAGAAATCTAACATGTTATGATACATATAGTAGTGGAGGCCTATGGGACAAAAAATAAATCCACTTGGTTTCAGACTTGGTACAACCCAAAGTCATCATTCTCGTTGGTTTGCACAACCAAAAAAGTATTCTGAAGGTTTAGAAGAAGATAAAAAAATACGAGACTGTATTAAAAAGTATGTCCAAAAAAATATAAGAATATCCTCTGGTATGGAGGGAATTGCACGTATCGAAATTCAAAAAAGAATCGATCTCATCCAGATCATAATCTATATGGGATTTCCTAAATTATTAATTGAAGATAAACCTCGAAGAGTCGAAGAATTACAGATGAATGTTCAAAAAGAACTTAATTGTGTCAATAGAAAACTCAACATTGCTATTACCAGAATTTCGAATCCATATGGGGATCCTAATATTCTTGCAGAATTTATAGCTGGACAATTAAAAAATCGCGTTTCTTTTCGAAAAGCAATGAAAAAAGCTATTGAATTAACTGAGCAGGCGAATACAAAAGGAATTCAAGTACAAATTGCAGGACGTATTGACGGAAAAGAAATTGCACGTGTTGAATGGATCAGAGAAGGCAGAGTTCCTTTACAAACAATTGAAGCTAAAATTGATTATTGTTCCTATACAGTTCGAACTATTTATGGGGTCTTAGGAATAAAAATTTGGATATTCGTAGACGAAGAATAAAAAAACTTTATTTGTCTTTACATTTTATCCAACCATAAAAAACTACAACTATGTAGTATAACACTATACAGTAATAAAACAGTAATAAAAAAAATTACAGTCTTCTTTTTTATGTTTAAGAATAAACTCAGCAATTCTATAAGGTTGAATAAAAATTTCCATCAAAACCCCTTTGATATAATTGCTATGCTTAGTGTGTGACTCGTTGGTTTAGGATTCGATTGGATTAAGATAAACAAAAAAAACTAAAAAAGAACTTACCTATAAGAGCAACTAATAACTATAGCATTACTAAATAACCTAAGCAACTCATTGCTTCGCATTATCTGGATCCACAAAAATCAGTCAAGATATGATAGACGCATCATATCATTGTAGCAACTGAAGTTTTTTTACAAAAAAAAAAATGATTATAAGTTATGAAAGGTAATCGAAAAGTATGCGGATAAATGGAAGGATGAAAGAAAGAGAGAAAAATTGAATATTAATGATATATGATTCCAATTTGGAAAGTCTATGAGGTCACTGTAAGAAAAGCAATGTAATAAAGCATCAATACAGATTCATTCATAAGAATTAGAAAAATCTGTTCCAAAAACAAAAAATTAAGAGCCTTGAGCCAATAAAAACTGAGAAAATTGACTCAAAAACAAATTAAAAAATGAAATTCAAAATTTCATATAAGAGCTCCATTGTAGAATTCGGGCCTAATGATTAATCAAGAAGCGATGGGAACGACGGAACCCATGAATACAGAGGATTCTATTCAAAAACAAATCTTAGTAATTCATTGGACAGGATGGCGGAATAAACCAGAAACTTTATTATCTATTCTGATTTTTATTCTGAGACCTCGTGGGATAAACATCAAACTTAACTAGATATTGAAAGAGTAAATATTCGCCGGCGAAAATGTTTTTTTTTTTTCAAATAAAAAAAAAGTAATAAAATACGAAAAAAAAAAATTAAAAAGATAAAAGAAAATAAGGATTTGTTAGAATATTCTAACTATAACAAAAACGACATTCGAGATGATGTGATGATATTACGTTATTTTTATTTTTAAATAAATAGAATTCATCTTGGATTACATTTAGAAAAAGACATACACAAATTTAGAAGAAATCGGATGAAATTTCAAAAAATACCATGATTAATAGCATTACTCATTAACTACATCTATATCGTAATACAAACTTTTATTCGCGAGGAGCTGGATGAGAAGAAACTCTCACGTTCAGTTCTGTAGTAGAGATGGAATTTCTAATTTAGAAAAAACCCATCAACTATAACCCAAAAAGAACCAGATTTCGTAAACAACATCGAGGAAGACTAAAAGGAATATCTTCTCGTGGGAATCGTATTTGTTTTGGCAGATATGCTCTTCAAACACTTGAACCCGCTTGGATCACATCTAGACAAATAGAAGCGGGGCGACGAGCAATGTCACGAAATGTACGACGTGGTGGGAAAATTTGGGTACGTATATTTCCAGACAAACCAGTTACAGTAAGACCCGCGGAAACGCGTATGGGTTCTGGGAAAGGATCCCCTGAGTATTGGGTAGCTGTGGTTAAACCAGGTAAAATCCTTTATGAAATGGGTGGCGTACCCGAAAATATAGCCAGAAAAGCTATTTCAATAGCGGCATCAAAAATGCCTATAAAAACCCAATTCATTATTTCTGAATAGGAATATAGAATGAAAAAGCTAAATAACATTTAAGGATAAAAAGATTATCGGTTTCCTTTTTTTGACAAACAATATTTTTTTACTTCGTCCTTTGCATTAAAAGAAGAGATACAAAAAAATGATATGATTCAACCACAAACCTATTTGAATGTAGCAGACAACAGCGGGGCTCGAGAATTGATGTGTATTCGAATAATAGGAGCTAGTAATCGCCGATATGCTCATATTGGTGACGTTATTGTTGCTGTAATCAAGGAAGCAATACCAAACACTCCTCTAGAAAGATCAGAAGTGATCAGAGCTGTAATTGTACGTACTTGTAAAGAGCTCAAACGTAACAATGGAACGATAATACGATATGATGACAATGCCGCAGTTGTCATTGATCAAGAAGGAAATCCAAAAGGAACTCGAGTTTTTGGGGCGATCCCACGGGAATTGAGACAATTAAACTTTACTAAAATAGTTTCATTAGCTCCTGAGGTATTATAAGACCTAATAGGATTAAATTAAAATTAATTAATAGATTGTGTATCACGCATATACCCTTAATAATCAAATATTAATAATTTCATTGATATATTAATATATAATTCGTCATAAATAAAAGAAAAAGAACATGTTGATTATATTAAAATTATAGAACAATAAGGAATTTTAACTTATCATGGGGAAAGACACTATTGCTGATATAATAACCTCTATACGAAATGCTGACATGAATAGAAAAGGAACGGTTCGGATAAGATCGACTAACATCACCGAAAGCATTGTTAAAATACTTTTACGAGAGGGTTTTATCGAAAACGTAAGGAAACATCGCGAAAACAACCAATATTTTTTGATTTTAACCCTAAGACATAAACGAAATAAGAAAGAATCCTATAAAACGATTTTAAATTTAAAGAGAATAAGTCGGCCGGGTCTACGAATCTATTCTAACTCTCAACGAATTCCACGAATTTTAGGCGGAATAGGAATTGTAATCCTTTCGACTTCTCAAGGTATAATGACAGACCGAGAAGCTCGACGAAAAAGAATCGGCGGAGAAATTTTGTGTTATATATGGTAATTCTTCTAATATAAAACTTGGATATCCGGAACTTACGATTTGTGAAAAAAGGGGGGTTGTGTAATACCACCCCTGCTAAAAAGGTCCGTATGTTTTACCTTGAATGAAATGAAAGAAAAAACGGAATTAATGAAAGTTTTCTTTCTGACTCACTTCCGAGTGCTTAGATACTAAAGATTTGTTTGATTTTAAGTCATGCTTCTGAAAGGATTCGACATATTTTTGTATAGGTATACGTATAGGAGAAAATATTACAAATTTTAGTAAGTTATTAGGTATAAGTTAATCAGGGGACAGTCATTTTCTAGACTCCATACCAAGGATTCAAATGAGTAAGTGTTTTTTCAATTTCAACATTCCTTTCACGAAGATACAATTAAAGATTGAAAAATATCAAGAAACCTTTTTTTCGTCCAACAATAAATATATTCACAGAATTAAGGAATAACAACTATGAAAATAAGGGCTTCCGTTCGTAAAATTTGTGAAAAGTGTCGACTAATCCGTAGGAGGGGGCGAATTATAGTAATTTGTTCCAACCCGAGGCATAAACAAAGACAAGGATAATCTTACTAAAAGAAATAACGTAAAGAGTACTTCCAGGGAGCTGAAAAAAAAAAGGTCTGTTTTGACATGAAATGGATATATCCATATATTTCTTGTGAAATGAAAAAATATGGCAAAACCTATATTAAGAATTGGTTCACGTAAAAATACACGTAGTGGTTCACGTAAAAATGTACGTAGAATACCAAAGGGAGTTATTCATGTTCAAGCAAGTTTCAACAATACCATTGTGACCGTTACAGATGTACGGGGTCGGGTGATTTCTTGGTCCTCCGCAGGTACTTGTGGATTCAGGGGTACAAGAAGAGGAACACCTTTTGCTGCCCAAACCGCAGCAGGAAATGCTATTCGAGCAGTAGTGGATCAAGGTATGCAACGAGCTGAAGTAAGGATAAAAGGCCCTGGACTCGGAAGAGATGCAGCATTACGAGCTATTCGTAGAAGCGGTATACTTTTAAGTTTTGTACGAGATGTAACCCCTATGCCACATAATGGTTGTAGACCCCCTAAAAAAAGACGTGTATAGAACTAAGGCTGAAAGGGTTTCAAGAGAAATAAACGATTCTATGATCTGATCAAATAAAATTACTATGGTTCGAGAGAAAGTCAAAGTATCTACTCGGACACTACAGTGGAAGTGTGTTGAATCACGAAGAGACAGTAAGCGTCTTTATTATGGACGCTT